TTCTGACACAAGTATTCAATTACTACGTACTTGTTTAGTATTGAATTGGAACCAAGATAAAAAAAGTTCTTTTATCGAAGAGGCCCGCGCTTCTTTTGTTCAAGTAAAGACAAATGGTATCCTTCGATATTTCCTAAGGATCGATTTAGTCAAATCGGCCATTTCGTATATCGGGAAAAGGAATGATCCCCCCCCTTTTTCTGATGATGGCTCAGAATATACCAATATGAATCCGTTTTTTTCCATTTACTCCAAGATAAAACTTCAACAATCATTTAACCAAAATCAAGGAACTGTTCGTACGTTGTTTGGTAAAAATAAGGAATATCAGTCTTTTATAATTTTGTCAGCATCCAATTGTTTTGGAATAGGTCCATTCACATTCAACGGTGTAAAATATCACAAAGAATCCATTAAAAAAGATCCCCCAATTTCATTTAAGAATTCATTCGGTCCTTTAGGAACAGTTCTTCAGTTTGCGAATTTTTTTTTATTGTACCATTTAATAACTCATAATCAGATCTTGGTAAATAATTATTTACAATTTGACAATTTAAAACAAACCTTTCAAGTCCTTAAATATCAATATTATTTAATGGATGAAAATGGAAGAATTTATAATCCGGATTTTTGTAGTAACATCGTTTTGAATCCATTCAAATTGCATTGGTATTTTCTTTATTACAATTTTTGTGACGAGACATTTACAAAAATGTGTCTTGGACAATTTCTTTGTGAAAATGTATGTATAACCAAAAATGGACTGTACTTAAAATCGGGTCAAGTTCTAATTGTTCAGTTTGATTCTGTAGTAGTAAGATCGGCTAAGCCTTGTTTGGCTACTCCAGGAGCAACAGTTCATGGTGATTATGGGGAAATCTTTTATGAAGGGGATACTTTAGTTACATTTATATATGAAAAATCGAGGTCTGGTGATATAACGCAAGGTCTCCCAAAAGTGGAACAAGTCTTAGAGGTTCGTTCGGTTGATTCAATATCAATAAATCTAGAAAAACGGATTAATGGTTGGAACGAATGTATAAAAAAAATTCTTGGAATTCCATGGGGATTCTTGATTGGGGCTGAGCTAACTATAGCGCAAAGTCGTATCTCTTTAGTTAATAAGATCCAAAAGGTTTATCGATCCCAGGGGGTGCAGATCCATGATAGGCATATCGAAATTATTGTACGGCAAATAACATCCAAAGTTTTGGTTTCAGAGGATGGAATGTCTAATGTTTTTTTACCTGGAGAACTAATTGGATTGTTTCGAGCAGAACGGACGGGACGCGCTTTGGAAGAAGCGATCTGTTACCGAATTATCTTATTGGGAATAACGAGAGCCTCTCTGAATACTCACAGTTTTATATCCGAAGCAAGTTTTCAAGAAACGGCTCGAGTTTTAGCAAAAGCTGCTCTCCGAGGCCGCATTGATTGGTTGAAAGGACTAAAAGAAAACGTTGTTCTGGGGGGAATTATACCCGTTGGTACTGGATTCAAGGGATTCTTACACCGTTCAAATCAACATAAGAACAATAGCATTCTCTTGAAAAAAAAAAGAATCGATTTGAGGAGAAAATAAGAGATATTTTGTTTTACCACAGAGAATTGTTGGATTCTTTTTTTTTCTAAGAATTTAGGTGATAGATCAAAACAACGACGATTTTGGGGATTTAACAGAAGAGATTAATTCTTTTTATTTATCTTTGTTATTTAATTAATTTAGCATTTAGTAAATTAGTAATGTAATAAAAAAAAAAAAATAACGAATAGAAAGGAATTTCAGGTTTGGGTTGTGTATCAATGGCCAATCCACGTTAAAAAAGAAGGTTCCGTTGGAACAATTATTTATTTCAGGATACCTCATCTCTTTATTTAAAAAAGAGTGAAAGTGTGTGGAGAAATGACAAGAAGATATTGGAACATCAATTTGGAAGAGATGATGGAGGCGGGAGTTCATTTTGGTCACGGTACTCGAAAATGGAATCCTCGAATGTCACCTTATATCTCTGCAAAATGTAAAGGTATTCATATTTTAAATCTGACCAGAACTGCTCGTTTTTTATCAGAGGCTTGTGATTTAGTTTTTGATGCAGCAAGTAGAGGAAAACAATTTTTAATTGTTGGGACAAAAAATAAAGTAGCTGATTCAGTAGCATGGGCTGCAATAAGGGCTCGATGTCATTATGTTAATAAAAAGTGGCTTGGAGGTATCTTAACGAATTGGTCCACTACAGAAACAAGACTTCATAAATTCAGGGACTTACGAATGGAACAAAAGGCGGGGGGACTCGACCGTCTCCCGAAGAGAGATGCCGCGGTGATGAAGAGACAATTATCTCACTTGCAAACATATCTGGGCGGGATTAAATATATGACAGAGTTACCTGATATTGTAATCATCGTTGATCAACAAGAAGAATATACAGCCCTTCGAGAATGTATTACTTTGGGAATTCCAACGATTTGTTTAATCGATACAAATTGTGACCCGGATCTCGCCGATATTTCTATTCCGGCAAACGATGATGCTATATCTTCAATTCGATTAATTCTTACCAAGTTAGTTTTTGCAATTTGTGACGGTCGTTCTAGCTATGTAAGAAATCTTTGATTTTTTTATGAACTCAACAATTCAATTCCTAAAATTTATAATAGAATTAGAGTTTGGTTACTATTCCGGACTATCAAAAACTATAATAATAATAAAGGGAAAGGCCTGGGGATATTATGTGATTAATCGGTATCCTAAAAAAAAGTAGACAAGTCGAGAAAGAGATGATTGAATCAAAATAAATTTTTTAAGTTATATTTCTGGTAGAGGATAATATGAATATTCTATCATATTCAATCAACACCCTAAAGAAGGGGTTATATGATATGTCTGGTGTGGAAGTAGGTCAACATTTTTATTGGCAAATAGGGGATTTCCAAATCCATGGCCAGGTACTTATAACTTCTTGGGTTGTAATTGCTATCTTACTAGGTTCAGCTGCGATAGCTGTTCGTAATCCACAAACCATTCCAACAGGTGGTCAGAATTTCTTTGAATATGTCCTTGAATTCATTCGAGACGTGAGCAAAACTCAAATTGGAGACGAATATCGCCCTTGGGTTCCCTTTATTGGAACTCTGTTTCTGTTTATTTTTGTTTCTAATTGGTCCGGGGCCCTTTTCCCTTGGAAAATCATACAGTTACCTCACGGGGAGTTAGCCGCACCCACGAATGATATAAATACTACGGTTGCTTTAGCTTTACTCACGTCAGTAGCCTATTTTTATGCGGGTCTTACAAAAAAAGGAGTGGGTTATTTTGGTAAATACATTCAACCAACTCCAATTCTTTTACCGATTAATGTCTTAGAAGATTTCACAAAACCTCTATCACTTAGTTTTCGACTTTTTGGAAATATATTAGCTGATGAATTAGTAGTTGTTGTTCTTGTTTCTTTAGTACCTTTAGTGGTTCCTATACCTGTCATGTTTCTCGGATTATTTACAAGTGGGATTCAGGCTCTTATTTTTGCAACTTTAGCCGCAGCTTATATAGGCGAATCCATGGAGGGTCATCATTGATTAGTCTTAGGAAGAGTTTTTTAGTTTAGATCCAATGTGGCTCAAGAGACTCTATTACCATTACCATTAGATTCTATTAAGATAGAATCTAATGGTAATAGAAAAAAAGATATTAGAGTCGAGATGTATAAAAAAAAGTGGTTGGTTAGTCGACAGTGGTTACGCTAGATATGTGGAATCTAATACTTATAAGTTCCGTTTTTTCGATTAGATGTTTCGCAGAATGATTAGAAAATCCTATTTCATTTACGAGACAATAGGCGGTTTACGTTATGTAAGAAACATACGTATATTTTATATTAGATATTGACAAGTTATATATGAACCACTTTTTCATTTGCACTAAAAGATGAAGTCTTTCTAATGATTCAAAAATATTATATTAAATATTAATTAATATTTTAATAATATAGATATTCATTAAAATTTGGCATTTTTTATTCTTTCTACTGGATGGATATTTCAATGGAATAATTAAGTCCTAATTCATTGGTTGATTGTATCATTAACCATTTATTTTTTTTTTGTGTGTGAGGAATTTATCTATCATGAATCCACTGATTTCTGCCGCTTCCGTTATTGCTGCTGGATTGGCTGTAGGGCTTGCTTCTATTGGACCTGGAGTTGGTCAAGGTACTGCTGCAGGCCAAGCTGTAGAAGGTATTGCGAGACAGCCCGAGGCAGAGGGAAAAATACGAGGTACTTTATTACTTAGTTTAGCTTTTATGGAAGCTTTAACAATTTATGGATTGGTTGTCGCATTAGCCCTTTTATTTGCAAATCCTTTTGTTTAATCCAATAAAAGGAAAATAAATTGGACATGCAGGTTGTTTTTTCACATTATATGAAAAAAAAGTTTCGCCCCTACACAATTACTTAGACTTATTCATTCCGAAAATAACCCAGGGGAAGGAAGGAAGAAAACGAGTGGGTAACACTAATTCTTCATCTTCAAATAAGTCCTTCCCCTTCCTTAGTCGAAAGAAAAGCAGAAGTGCTCTAACAAAAGAGCTATTTCGCAATTCACATCAAACCTAGTACCTAATTTTATTTTATTGGAATTAATTCGAATAAAAAATAATTTTAGTATTTTTGGTATTGGGAATCTCAATTGAAAAATAAAATTCATGAAATTTATTTCGAACGTATTTTCGATTTATTCGATTTCGAAGTAATAAATAAGTGAAGCAGCACAATGCTTTTTTGAGTTTATCTATAAAAGGAGATCGTATGAAAAATGTAACCGATTCTTTCGTTTTCTTGGGTCACTGGCCATCCGCCGAGAGTTTCGGGGTTAATACCGATATTTTAGCAACAAATCTAATAAATCTCAGTGTAGTGATTGGTGTATTGATCTTTTTTGGAAAGGGAGTGTGTGCGGGTTGTTTATTTCAAGAATAGGTTGGATTCAACCAGCTGTACCT